AATATCGACAAATTCTTGCCTTGCGTGGTCTAAGGAAATAAAAAAAATCAATCCGCTTGTACAATTTAATCTATATCGAATTAATCTATATCGAATTTAAATATCAGAATAGCTGATATAGTCATCATTCGATGGGTCAGGTCCACTTACTTTTTATTGATTTATAATTTTATGGTGGGTTTGATAAGAACAATGGAGAAGTAAGAATACTTTGGTTTGGTTATTAATAATAGGGATTGGATATCTAGAATATTCTAGAATATTTCTATTATATCCCAGGACAAAAAATTTGAATAATGATACATGAAGAGGACTACTATGTCACTACAGGGTAGACTACTCCTAATAAGTGCAATTAGTTATTATGATAATGAATAAATGTTCAACTTTCTAACTATAACTCATAATAATCAGAACTCATTATAATGTTGGTTACCTTTTTCTTTTTTTAGAAAAAAAAATATCTCTGTTCTCCGCTGAAAAACGAAGACTAAATCTTGAGTTTAGTGGAAAAAGCCCTTTATCGGATTTGAACCGATGACTTACGCCTTACCATGGCGTTACTCTACCGCTGAGTTAAAAGGGCCCGTTTTATTCAATTCATGAATTTTCCATTATGAGTCTAATGCATATATGTCTGCATATGCATATGTGTCTGCATATATGCACATATATGCATAGGGGTTCATACAAGAACCATCAAATAAAAAAATTCTATGGAATCATAACATAAAAGTGGGAAAGACTCTTCGGATCTAGTCATACCATTAGATTCTATTGACAATTCCAAAAAACTATTCATAGTATGATAATACTATGATGATGATCATCATCATATGATGACGGTCGGGTGGATATGCCCCTATCGTCTAGCGGTTCAGGACATCTCTCTTTCAAGGAGGCAGCGGGGATTCGACTTCCCCTGGGGGTAGGAAGGAAGTTGATCGTAGATTATCAATAAATCTAGAATTAATTCTTCCTGGGTCGATGCCCGAGCGGTTAATGGGGACGGACTGTAAATTCGTTGACGATATGTCTACGCTGGTTCAAATCCAGCTCGGCCCAATAATTCGTTGCTCCATGAATATGAAATAACCAATTTGTCCTCCAGAAACAGAAATGCCTGATCCGTAGAAATGAAGAGAAAGAGTCAATTTTTTCTCTATCCATGTTTTTATCATTCGTTCTGATTTTTCTAACGATCTAGATTAATGATACTTAATCTTAATTAAGTATCATAAAAATAAAAATAGTTCTTTTTCTCATTGAAAAATTGATTATCTATTTTTTTGGCAATAAAATAACCACTCGTTACTAGTAATCCGTGTCGCTCTCACTATATTCCATATCATGTGGATATTCAGTATATCATTCGTGTTTCTGTTACAACACAACGAATAGAATGTTCTTATCAAACTAGTAAGAATATGTATGCCATACGCCTTGTTGGGATTGTAGTTCAATCGGTCAGAGCACCGCCCTGTCAAGGCGGAAGCTGCGGGTTCGAGCCCCGTCAGTCCCGAACTAGGATCCGATGAATTTATCAATTCATCTCCCATTTTCTGTGAAAGGGGGGACGGGTAGCAAGATCTAATCCCCAGTGAGTGGGGATCCTTATTTCTTTTGTTTTTCGTTTCGCATTTATCATCAGACAAGTACGGGAATTTCAATTTCTTTCACTAATACCAATTGATAAGGGGAGACATATGTAAGTTGGTACAATCGGTGGCATTACTATATTCAGTATTTTAATAGATACCATACTCGTCTGACTTTCTTTTTCAATTGTTCTTGAACAATGAAATGGAATAGAGTTCCCCTATTTTTACCGGGAGTACATACACAAATTGTATTCGTTTATTGTACGATACACAATGAACTTAACATAATTACCTCGACTTTGTTTGTGTATCCTCAATGACTAATTGGAAACAATCTATCTATTCTCATGCAAATTGCACACTGAATTTTTGATGTATGCGTTCTAGTCCCAATCCAAGAAAGAAGAAGAGATACTATACTAATAAAATAAAAGACCAAGCAACGCCCCTTTTTAGTAAATTTGTTGGAATATTAGATCTTTTCCACTTAACACCCGTCCTTTTTTCCATCTCACTTCTACTGTTTGGATCTGTGTGACCCATAGAATACCGGTCATATAATATCTCATAATTGTATGTATAAGTATAAGGAAAGAGAGTTGTATAAGGAAGACAAAGACAGTAGGTTATGGAAAAGAAAAAAAAAGTGGAAAAAAGGATGAAAAATTCAATGGAATTACTGATCCAATAAAGAATCCCATTTCGGATTTAGTATGGATAAAATAAAAGATTTTCTTATGTTATACTATTCAATTCTCGACGATGAATCGATTTGATAGATCAGATATTGTTATTCATAATATTGATCCGATTCAGTATCATCAGAATTCAATTCATCCCATTGAATTGACAGGAGTAAAATTTCTTATCTCTATGGGATTAGATCCCGAGTTATTGCGAATTAAAAAAAACAATGAGATTATGGAAGTCAATATTCTCGCATTTATTGCTACTGCACTGTTCATTCTAGTTCCTACTGCTTTTTTACTTATCATCTACGTAAAAACAGTCAGTCAAAATGATTAATTTAACTGAAACTTGGTTGGATTATTAGTTCTTATCAATGATTGAAGAAAGGATTAAAACTCCAAGTTTTAAATGAAATGATTTGGCTGGAATCATAACTATCTAGCTAGTGTGGTAGAAAGAACTATATTATATATAGTTCTTTCTACCACACTAGCTAGATAGTATTGTATATTTTTATCATATAAATTTATTATCATATAAATTTTATCATATAAAGTTGTATACAAATATGGTTTTATATAGATATAGATCAATTTACAATATGTATATGTATTAGATGTACATCTAATACATATACATCGAAATAGCAGTCTAATTCTATTTCTTTTTTTTCGCTACATCTACTTGTATGGGTTTCGATCAATCCAAACAAAATAATCCAAGGCCAACTCTTCTAATTCCTAGGCTTCTTATAACTTATAACTTAATATATAGATTTATATTAATAACTAGATTTATATAATCTATATTTATATTTATTTATATAATTCGATCACTCAATCGATTATTCAATTAGTAGTACCCCTAGAGTCCACTTCTTCCCCATACTACGAGTGAGAGGGAAAATGTAAAGACTACCATTAAAGCAGCCCAAGTGAGACTTACTATATCCATGTGAATTATGTCTCCTATCTCTATGAAGGAATTATTTCATTATTGATTATTGATCAATAATCATAGTGGAATCAATGGTGCAGAGTCAAAAGAAAATAGGATTCTGACTTAAGGCTATTGATGAACTAATCCAATGAATCCACTCGTAACAAGTTCCTATATTATAAAATTTCTGGTAGAATCAAACTATATATAGAAGTCCCGAGATACACACACCTTTTATTTTGAAATATCAAAAGAATGCTCCTAATGGAACATGTAGAAATAGTAAGACCTATTGTTTGTTACCTTTCTTTCATAAGCAAAAGACGTCAAAATATACCATCAGCCTATTCTATTCAATCTAATTCCAGACAGAGTCAGTAGACACTATTTTAGTATTTAGTATAGGTAGTGTAAGATAATTAGGAAGTCTTGATAGTCTTTCGTATAATCTCTTCTTCAATCCTAGGAGCAAAAATGGAGTGTCCTTTAGGAACTAGGAACCTTTGGATACTAAGATTTCCGACCTCTTACTTTCGTAGTTCTGAATCCCAGAATTGACTCTCACTATTTATTTGATTCAATTGATATCATAAATCAAATAAATGTCCGAATCAATCATTAATAAGTAAGGGTTACTTCATACCTATTGGTACCGGTTTGGACCGGTACCCAGAACCCAGATTTTGAGAAAAAAAAAATTTACAGTTTTTTTTATAGAATTATGGATTCTAAAAATCAAGTATCGACAGGCCTAGTCGTTTGCCTCTGCTTCTTGCGGGGCAAGAATTTGTCGAGTTAGATCAGCAGAATAAGAAATTTCAAGTCTTTTGTTGATCAGGCGACACCCGGATTTGAACTGGGGATAAAGGATTTGCAGTCCCCCGCCTTACCACTTGGCCATGCCGCCAAATCTGATCCAAAATGGACAATATTTTTATCCATATTCTATTACTAATTTTTTTTGATCTTGAATCCCATTGTACTTATCCCTTTTCAAAAATTAATCCCTATTTTTTATTGGATCCAATTTAGATTATTCTCGTCGATTGATTGTATCTCAAAAGACACACTGCTTAAAAACTTCCCTTCTCCTTCTATTGAAAAGAGAAAAAATAGATTTCCGGTCACAGACCGAAAAATTCAGGGCAAATTGGAACCATTAACTATTTTTACTTTAGAATTAGTGAACGGTTCTTAAATTTGTATCTCAAATTGTGTTTCTTTAATGGTATAACAAAATCAAATTGATTTACGACTAATCAGTATCAATTATTTTCAATAATCAATCCTTTTCAATTTCAATTATAACAAAATATATGTGTATATGTAAACCCCAGAACAGAAATTGTTACACAGATACCGAATTGGGTCTTTCTCTTATGTACATATCCCTATAGAGAATTATCGTGCTTAAATTTTTCATTGAATATTTTGAATAGAAAATAGGAATTATGATATAGTGCGACCTGACTTCTGTTGCCACAAGTAAAATTACGATAAAAGATGCGATATGCGGATAGGTATATCGGCATGTACTTAATAAATACTACTCCTATTACTATTACGCAATTCAATCGTATTCTATCTATAAATTATACTACCAAAAAGAATCCGCGAATTCTTTTTTGAACATTAAAGTGTGCTAAAAAAAGGAAATTCTATACTGCTCCTGATTATTCTGTCTTTATCTCATTCATAAAGAGCAGATTTCATCCTGAATCTATTTATTTTTTTGGTACCCAATCTGATCGTAATATCATAATAATAGGT